ACGGAACAGGCTGACTAAGCCGCAATCGACTAAACGAATAACCTAACTAACCTTAACTTATTTTTATTTCTTTTTTGTCTGTATGTAGCCTTGGTTTTCTTTTTCACCGCCACTTCGGCGTTGTCGTCGCTAACAAACTCCAGGTAGTGGGCGGATCCTATCTATTCAGTATTTTGGCTCACCTAATGATTAAAATACTTCGTTAGCGTTAGGTTGCCGGATCCTCTTCAGGTAGCCTCGTCGAAACGAAATAAAGAACGAGAGTGATATATCAAAACTGTCTTCATTTCAAAACGAATTCCTTATCAAAAAATGATTAATGATGCGGATAAGCCCATACCGACTCGTCAATCTTCTCCATACTCAATCCGCATCATAGTACTTGCACGAAAACTGGGAACTCGTTAACAGATCTACCTATCAATTTGATAGATTTTTCATCTTTCTACCTGGGTTGAGGGATCTGGGGAATGAGTAGGGCGCAAAGCCGAAGTCTTAAAAATGAATTGAAGAGGATTTAATTATTTCTTTTTTCTTTTGTAAACTCTTTTGCGTTTATTAGTTGAAAACAATTGGGATAATTTTTCGGCTTCTTTTCTTCCCACCAGGAGTAATTGAATGACGAGGAGCCGTATGAGGTGAGAATCTCACGTACGGTTCTGTATAGTGACATTAGAGCTGTCGACTATCCCACGACTACACCAAAAAAACCCAACTCTGCCCTACGTAAAGTCGCGAGAGTTCGACTAACCTCCAAGTTTGAGGTAACGGCTTACATACCAGGCATTGGCCATAACTTGCAGGAACATTCGGTGGTCCTCGTAAGAGGCGGAAGGGTCAAAGACCTACCCGGCGTTAGGTATCACATTGTTAGAGGAACTTTAGATGCTGTAGGGGTTAAGGATCGTAAAAAAGGGCGTTCTAGTGCGTTGCAGAACATTGTCATAACTCGTATCATTGCAATGATTCCGTATCAGTTGTTCTGATATGTTAAATGTGTAGCCGACCCAGCATTGCCAGGGGACTGAAGCCTGCTACTACAGAGATTGATAGAAATTTCTTATTATCTATCTATTTTTATGAAACAACTTGGTGTCTAAGGTGTTCTATTCCAGCAAATTGAGTTTTACCTGAACTCTCACCTGGAAAATGTTAGGACGTCTCTCCCTCTTGGAACAGGTTTAGATTACGACTACGGAGATTCGGTGAAAGCTTTATGCACATCCACTGATTGGATTGAGAAACCTACGGACATTCCTAGTAAGACAACTGAATTGCAAGATTTTTTTCCTTGTATGTCTAGAAGACTTTGACTTATCCTATCCGTGGAATAGGGAAAAACGGATACCCAACGTGCCATGGGTAAATATGATTTGCACCTTAAATAAAGAAATGGTTCAAAATCTTTTGAATAGTTTCTATTCAATCATGTGGAAAGCTGTATTCGATGAAAGTCGCACGTGCAGTTTGGAGGGAGATCCCCGACTAATCGGTGGATCCACCCTACAATATGGGGTGAAAAAGCCAAAATAGTAGCTTAAGATACAATTGAAATAAAATAATTGATTCAAATCTGACAGATTTATATTTGTAAACTCGCGTTACATCGGAGCAGTGTAGTGAACAGAAAGAAAAATATCGAATCAGATCCAATTTATCGTAATCGATTAGTAAATATGCTAGTTGATCATATCCTGAAAAATGGCAAAAAATCACTGGCTTATCAGATTTTCCACCAGGCTATGAAGCGGATTAGGTAAAGGACAAATAGGAACCCACTGTCTGTTCTGCGACAGGCAGTGCGCAAGGTAACTCCCGATGTAGTAACAGAAACCAAACGTGTAGGTGGATCAACTTATCGAGTCCCCGTTGAAGTAGTACCGGCAGAGGGAAAAGCTTCGGCTATCCGGTGGTCATTAATCGCGTGTCGAAAACGCTCAGGTCGAAGTATGGCTTTAAGATTGAGCGATGAATCAATGGATGCCGCAAGGAATTCCGGTAGTGCCATACGGAAGAAAGAGGAGACTCATAAAGTTGCGGAAGCGAACAAAGCTTTCGCTCATTTTCGTTAGTTTCAAATTCGTTCCAATCCACAGATTTCCCGTTGTGGATTGGAACCGGGGCACAACCTTTCTTTCTTTCGGGGAATCAAAGAATACTACTACTAAATGGTTGGGTGGGTCGTGAACGACGAATAACGGGTGTCTAAGCCACAAGTGGGGATTGGCAACTCCTCCTTTTCTAGCTTTTTTAGCTCGTTAATTCTTATACTCCTATAGTTTTGCGGGGGGGGGGGGTCCAATCCAGAGTTGTGAAGTATCTCGCAAAAAGGCTTGACGCATTATCAGTTTTTCAGAGACTGAATTTGATTTATGCGCGCACCGCATACTACATAGAGCAAAAATATAGAGCGAAAACCTACTTTTTTTTGAATAAAAGAAAGCCTTGCTGTAAAGCGATGGATAACAATTGTTTTAGATATCGAGAAGAAGACCCCATATTCAAGAAATTTGGGAACTCATTGAATTTCGGTTGACACAGATAGGTTTCTGTGATATATTACAGGTTAACAGGCTTACTAGCCTGGGGAATCACTAATTATTTCTTGGAAACCAAAAATTATCATGACCGCAACTTTAGAACGACGCGAAAGCGCAAGCTTATGGGGTCGCTTCTGCGACTGGATCACCAGCACCGAAAACCGTCTTTACATCGGATGGTTCGGTGTCTTGATGATTCCTACCTTGCTAACCGCAACCTCTGTATTCATCATTGCTTTTGTCGCAGCTCCTCCTGTAGATATTGATGGTATTCGCGAACCCGTTTCTGGTTCTTTGTTATACGGTAACAACATTATCTCTGGTGCTATCATCCCTACTTCTGCAGCTATTGGGTTACATTTCTACCCAATCTGGGAAGCAGCTTCTGTCGATGAATGGCTTTACAATGGTGGCCCTTACGAACTTATCGTTCTTCACTTCCTACTTGGTGTAGCTTGCTACATGGGTCGCGAATGGGAACTAAGCTTCCGTTTAGGTATGCGTCCTTGGATTGCTGTTGCATACTCGGCTCCTGTCGCAGCTGCTGCCGCCGTTTTCTTGATCTACCCAATTGGTCAAGGAAGTTTCTCTGACGGTATGCCTCTAGGCATTTCTGGTACTTTCAACTTCATGATCGTCTTCCAGGCTGAGCACAATATCCTTATGCATCCCTTCCACATGTTGGGTGTAGCTGGCGTATTCGGCGGCTCTCTATTCAGTGCTATGCATGGTTCTTTGGTAACTTCTAGTTTGATCAGAGAAACAACTGAGAATGAGTCTGCTAATGCAGGTTATAAGTTCGGTCAAGAAGAAGAAACCTACAATATCGTAGCTGCTCACGGCTATTTTGGTCGTCTGATCTTCCAATATGCTAGCTTCAACAATTCTCGTTCTCTACACTTCTTTTTAGCTGCTTGGCCCGTGGTAGGTATCTGGTTCACCGCTTTAGGGATTAGCACCATGGCTTTCAACTTGAATGGTTTCAACTTCAACCAATCCGTGGTTGACAGCCAAGGTCGCGTTATAAACACCTGGGCTGATATCATAAACCGTGCTAACCTAGGTATGGAAGTCATGCATGAACGTAACGCTCATAACTTCCCTCTAGACTTGGCTTCCGTTGAAGCTCCTTCTATAAACGGATAATATCCGTCTGGTTATGCAGCACAACTGGATACCAGATCTCTCACCTTCAGAGGAGGAGATTTGGTGTCCAATGAAGTAAAGGTTTGTGCTTTGTGCAATAGAACGTATGGAAAAGAGGATAACAGCTTGTCACAATTTTACGATTCTAAGTATCTAACCTTGAATTTTGAAAAGCATTTGGAACATCCCTCTGGGATTTAATAGATTACTTCGTAATCTACTCCGATTTGCGGAATGCTTGCAATCCATCACCCCATTCCTTTGTATAAAAGGCAGTGAGAGTGTATTCCTCATTTTCAAAGATTTTGTATTGTCTTGTTATACACATACAGTTAATATGTATGTGTACCAATTGAAGAACCTATCTAGCTTTCTTAACGGATAGATCCCGTTCCCGTCCAGCAGGGGGAGGGGGGGCCAGCTAAATCAACAGAGGGGGCGGACGTAGCCAAGTGGATCAAGGCAATGGATTGTGGATCCATCACGCGCGGGTTCAATCCCCGTCGTTCGCCCATCCAATTGGGTAATTCAATCCTATCGCTCTGCTCTGGAACAAAGAAGACTTATTACGGTAGCTGATTGAAATATGTGTAAGTCTCTTCGACAATAACAGTTGAGAATTCCCGATCTAATTAAAGTTTTGGATACGACTCTTCACAGAAATCACTATTTCGTTTGAAATATTTTTTTCATCCCATCTTGAAATTTTCAAGATTATTGGTATAATAAATGTGGGAAATAGAAAGTGTCTATCGCGTAGAATTAATATGAAAAGAGAAAGAAAGGTAAAAAAGATGGTAAAAAAAAGAGCGGGAAGTCCATATTTTTCATCTGAAATCTCAGAGTTAGTAGGAGTCAGTCTATTAGACCACTTCTTCAAATCATTGAAAAACCAACATCTCAAAGAATTCTTTATTAGTCCATCTTCCAACTATGAACCTTTTATCAGATTCTCTGACTTGTGATTTCTAAGTTCACTATTTTTACGCAATCTGCGTAATTCACTAAAAGGAGATAGCGGCATCAACCTGGAGATGCTGATGTTGTTAACAATACCAATATCTATGCATTGTCTGAGTGACAAAAGGTCGATCGAAAGGAGTTTTATAGTAGCGGAAGTCATTAATGGGGGTGACGGAGTGATCAAGGAGCAGGCAGAAAATTCTGGTAACTTTTCCTGCAACTGCTTTCCCCGATTCGGAAGATCTTTATCTGTTGAAAAGAATGGAAAGAGGGGAGTACTTTTTTCCCACTACTTAAGTTTGAACGAAGATATTTCTGTAGGTTCAACGAAAAAAGAGAAGCAAGTTCGTTATGGTGCGATGACTCATCTGGTTTTCGGTAGATGGAAGGCATGCATAGTGAGGGATTCACTCCTTGATATATCCAACAAGGATGATACTGAGGGGATTCCAGTATTTCTTAGGTTTTGTGGGGATAAGTGTTTACAAAATTCAAGCGGGTTTTTCAAATTCTATAAAGATCTATTGGTTTTTAAAAACAACCAAAGTAATTTTGATTCGTTATTCTTTTGGGAAAATCGTAACAAGCGAGATCTGGATCGGTTACAAGCGACACAATTGGGAGACGACTCATTGGGTCCCGCAGTATTAAACTCCCACGACAGAGCGTCACTTGAATCCGGAGATTCAGCAGATCACCGGGGGGATAGATGGGGATTTTATTTTGAGCGAGAAGCCTTTTCCAACTTGTCTTCATTCACGTTTTGTGAAAAGATGGCGCCGTTTCGTGGCTGCATATCCGGATTAGATTGTGACAGAAATGGGGAAGGATTTCCCATCCTACACACTTATTCACAAATAAAAAATGAAGTAATAAATCGACTCACCGAATTTCTATCGATAATTGAGAAATCAAATCTGATTTTTAATGGAGCAATAGCTATTGACGTCAGTAATAGCGTTAAATCTGGGAAAGGGTTTCCGTTGAAAACGAAGGGTGACATACCGCTTACCGGAATATATGGCAAAAAACTTGGGCTGGCGGGTGGCAGACGCCTTAACCTCGATGAGATTATTCCAAACTATTTTCAAATACCTTTAGGTATACCTAGAAAAAGAAAAATAAGTAATCAAAGTGAAAATACTACTTTTTTAAACTAATTGAAAGAAAAAGGTCACATACATTCAATATATTGTTTAGTTAGATTGTATGGAAGAAATAGAATCATATCTCTCTACTCAACATACATGTTTCTTTTCTATGACTATTTCTGCGCATTATCTACTCAATATTTCTTCCAAATCAAATATCAATTAGATGTCTGGACGGGGAGCGGGGAGTACGCCGATGTAACAAGAATTGCAACTGAATAAATGGTGTTAAAATGGAAAGATAACGTAGAGCGCCTATTGAATGAATATATTACCAATCAAATTGATGAGTGTAAAAATGTTCAGTCAAACGCGCATAGCTGGCTCAATACGATCGGGGATTCGTCTCTTTCCCCTGTCGGGAAAGTATTAAAATATGATTTGGATAAATCAATTTGCCGTGTATCAATAATAAGAAACAAATTACTAAGTAATAGTAGTGTCAGTCTCGGTAATAACAATCAACAGAACAAAAAAGATTTTCATCGATTTCTCAATGTTTTTTTTCTTTATAAAGTGATTGTTGCTAAGGTTACTTGCCAGAAAGCTTTGATATATACCATCGATTATTGCATCGAAAAATTGAATAAGTTCACTGATCTAACTGTCGGTATCGAGGAATTCACCAAGATAGATCTCATGATATATAATTCTTTATTATATTTATTAGAGTATTCCAGTAACGAAAAGATGCTTTTGCTCAAAACCATTCTTGAAAGAGAGAAGAGTTTATTTATTGAATCCAAACTGTTAGTGAGTGAGAAATCGGTAGGCTCTTCGACCGAGCTGGAACCTGCAGTGAATCCTACTTCTCTCAGGTTGCCCCGCATCGAACCCATCCGAGCAGGATTTTCAAGCAATGCTCTTTCCATTACAGGGAAGCAATCCTGGAATCTGTTTCTGCATGATTTAAACCGTGGGGTAGGTTCCGCTAGAGATATTGGTGGGAATACTTCGAGATACATTTATGATCAGGTTAATAAACTAAACTTTCTAGACGACTCACCTGTACGGAACTGTGCCGGAAGCACCTTTATTCCGAAAATGAAAAGAAATCTTTTTATTGGGAGATGCAACAGTAGTTATCTCGACGTCTTAGAAAACTTATATGCGGGCTCCAAAGATGAAGCTATCTCATCCAAAACCATCTCATTTATTCATCCCCAATTGTCAGATTCGTTGTCATCCAATTTCTCGAAACAAGCAGCAGGGAAAGTTGCTGGCCACATACTCACACCAATCCAACTTCTTTTGTTTAATCTGCAGAAATCGACAGCATTGGTAACTCATTCAGATGGACTTTCCTATTCTATTTCGGATCTGAAGAGGTTACTGGCGAGTTTGAATTCATCTCCTTGTGAAACGGTAGAGTCATTTTTCTATTTGTGCAGTAGCGATAGAGTGTCTTTGAAGGAGATGTCGACAAACTCCGATTCATCGTCAGATCGACAACCCCGATATCGCCCCAAGAATCTGGTATTGGATCGGGTCTATCAAAAGAATTTGTCTATTAGGTATTTCTGGGAACCGGAGGAAATGAAAACATCTTATTGGTCGCTAAGACTCTCATTATGCGACGATGTAACATCGAGATCTCTAGCAGAATCGATTGTAAGGGAGGTTGCGAACGAAGATACGGACTTCGCGGATCAATGTATCCGGAAAGAGGCTACTTGTTCATCCCATTTTATTAATTTCAATGAATTATTAAAAGATTTGACTAGATATAAGATCTCTTGGATCTTTTGGAAAAACAATATCGGTGAAAAATGGAGCTTATTTATAGATTATATACCTTGGTTTTTTACCCCCACCTGGTGGAGATACTTCTACGATCTGATTAGAGAAACATATCCAGAAATAGTACTTAAAATAAGTTATGACTTAACCCACGACTTTAGTAGGATTTATAAAGTAATTGCTGAGGATGTAGTAGATGGCGCGAAAGCCTATTTACTCCAAAGAATGCAAAGCCTAGGATTGAGATTCGACAACGATTCTGTCAATACTATAGTATCCGAGACAAGTCTTCTTATTTTCGAAGAAATTCCTGATAAAGCCGAGCTTTTACATTCGGGAGGATGGTCAATATCTCAATTTTCCAATAGGTCTATCTTCTATTACTTTATTCTTTCAGTATTCACCGTTCTTGCATTATTCAAACACACTTTGTCTGCTGTTTCAGGTTTCAATTCCTTTCATTTATGGAAACGTTTCAATACTATTGAATTTTTGACAGATCCAACGTGTCGATCCTATTTGAAAGAGGTAATGTATTCCCCTTCGACAAGCTACATGTCAACGAGAGATCTACTAATCTATTCTTTGAATAGATTGTTGAATTATATAAATAATCTATTATTTTTCTTATTTGTGAAAAATGAACTTGATTCATGGATATTTCATAGAGATAGTTCCGATATCCTAGATGATAATAAAGAACCACTGACTGAACATTTAGTGACGAAGAATAGTCTTTATAGGTATGTGTTGAAATTGAATTCCAATTATGATTTATTGGGCAACAATATTTCTCACGAACCTTATCTCCAAGAAAGATCTAATGTTTTAGCAAACTTACTTCAAGTATGGCAAAATGATCTATCGAGTCACAAGATCCGTAAGTTGGATCCTGCGGAGAAGTGGGCTTTTTTCGCACCCGAGAGAAATATTCTACTTTCAATAACAACGAGACGAGTAGGCAGTCTACTAAATATGCCATGTCATGACATACCTATCTCATATCAATCGGGATTATTCCCATCTAAAGGGATTTTATTAGTAGGACCCATAGAAACTGGCCGATCTTCCATTATTAGAGATTTAGCATTTGATTCCTACTCTCCAGTGGTGAAACTACCAATGAAAAAGATGATATACAACGAAGCCTTTTATAATAATCCACGTGGAACTTTCATCTCGAAAGAAAGCGTACATCGAATAATTCTCGTTTTTAAAATGGCAAAAGAGATGTATCCTTGTACACTATGGATTCAAGATATTCATGAATTGAATATTATTCGTTCGTATCATAAGCTAGAAGCTGAGCCCAAATTCTTACTTTGCGAAATATTGAAAAGTATTGGTGACAGGCGCGGCAATTCCAACAGTGTTGTTATCGCTACGACTCACGTACCTGCGAGGATAGATCCAGCTCCAATAGCTCCGAACCGGTTAAACTAATTAATAAATTTTCGAAAATCCAACGGGTATCAACGTCATAAAGAATTATCAATTCTATTACGTATCAAAGGTTGCAAAATGGAGGCTAATCCGCCCCTTCCTATTATTGAAGGTATTGGGTCTGGAACTACGGGTTATAGTAGACGAGATTTATTCCTTCTCGCTAACGAGGCGTTATTGATAGGTACTTCCAAAAGAAGTAAGATTATATGTAGCAACGCAATTGCATTAGCTTTGCATAGACAACATTCGACTGCTAGTGATATGAGCAATGGGATAGAATCCGGTTCCGGATGGGATATTTTTTCCTACGAGATAGCGGAAGCTACTTCGAAGAAGAGTTTGACAAATACTTATCTCACAGATATTGGTCGTAACGAGTTAAAGATGCGATTTTATTATTTGTCTAACTGGTTTGTGGAACCTTCAATAACTAAGTCAACATTTAATGAATTCACTCTATTTTCGCATACCCTAGGGATACTAGCTGGATTAGTAGCTCGCGATTCGCTCCAAATGGATATGAGGGAGAAAGAAAATTTCATTGTTATTGACAAACTCGTAGAGAATGACTTGAACCTAGCTTGCAGTGTACTAGAAAACCTATCAACTAATTTTCCACGTTCGGGAATTTATAAAGACGAAGGTCAACACAGCAACAGTTTTTCCTTTTCCGTTCCTATTGATAAAACCAAGTCTTGTTTAGATATAACCTCTACAAGCCGTTCTTCTAAATTTGTGAGAAGGGTGGGATTTAGCAGTCGAACCGACTTCGAACTGCAACGGTCACCCAAACTAATAAACTCAGGTCTGATGGGATTGTCGCGTGAGATCACTTGGTCCCATAAGGCTTGGCGTCTCCGTTTCCTGCGAGGCGGGGCTTTTGAGTTGGCGAGGGTATTATCTGAACCCAATCATTTGTATAATTTAATTCTCCTTTACCAAAATTATAATTATATACCCCAAAAAGATTTTGAATTCAATAGGATTAAGGGTGACAAAAGTAAATCGTGTGAGAAAAGCGGATATCTATTTAGTTTTGAAAAATATCCGATTCATTTGAAAGAACAATTTATTGAAAGAATGGAAAACCAGTTGGATAATATGTTGTTACGCGAGCAATTTCTAGAATTGGGAATATCCGGCGACTCATCTAATGAATATGAAACACACTTTAATCGATTCCATGAAACGACTCGACCCTTCGGGTCGCGCTTCATCTGGGACCCCGTGCTTCTGTTCCAGCCAGATCCTAACATTCCTTCCTCACGTCGCAGCTTGTTGCCGACAAAAGAACCGGCGCGGAGGCTTTACACCATTTACGGTATAATAAAGGAGCCCAATAAATTGTCAAATAATCAAATTAAAGATTTTTTTCTCTACCGTGAAGATAATCCGAACCGTGAAGATAATCCGAACCGTGAAGATAATCCGAACCGTGAAGATAATCCGAACCGTGAAGATAATCCAAAATCGGGACCTGACTCATCTATTCAATCTATTAAGCGGTCGAATAATCTCCCTTTGAATGAAGAGGAGCAAAATCCCGAATACGTCAAAGAAATTTCCTTTATGGATATACATCTCCAGTATCCGAATATTTATTGGTTCAATTGCTTTGATTCCTACATGGTAGTAGAAGAGTTCCCAGAGCGATTTCTTCGATTTAGGCTTCTGGTTCATAGAAACAAATGGATGAGGCGAAAACGTTGCCTATCTCAAGATTTTCTTATCTATAATATGTTGCTTGAAACTTATTAATATCTATTCAACCCGTTCTGGTTTGGCGGGGTTTCACTGGATTGAACGACGAAACAATTCTCTCATGAGAGTTCATAGAACAAATATTAGCCTCATTCTGTCTAAATCTCTGGCAATATAAGCAATAGAATTAGAAGCTAAATCAGTAAAAGCAAAATCTATTTTTACTTTTACTGATACAAATAACTTTCTCTTTGTAGCACCTGAAAAAAAAAATTAAGGAACTGAAGACTATTGTCTATATGAGTATATTATGAGCCTTTCTGCTTAGAAAGAAGATTGAAAAGCATCAATAGCTTATTCCGTAGGGATTTTGCAAAACAACATGACTGATTGACTCGCCCACTCCAATCGCTCAATACACCGGAATCTGTTGAAGTGGGGGCCCCCAAAAACAATCTCTGAATAGGCAGGGTCCTTGCCTTGCCTTGGGCGGGGATATTTTGGGGGGGGCGATGAAAACGCACAAATCTCTTTCTCTTCACTTTTTAGAGCTGGAAAAAAGGACGATACTTAATCATCCACTGGTTTGTGGGTCGTGAATCAACGCAATATGCTTTGGCATATGTGGGAAACAAAGCTATCCAATTATTAGGAATTATCGACGTAGATTAGAACGAATCTCCCCGGGTAGGATTCGAACCTACGACCAATCGGTTAACAGCCGACCGCTCTACCGCTGAGCTACCGAGGAAAGTGGTAGGGGATTCAGTGTCATACACACTCGAAAATCTTTGTCCTTTGAACCACTTCTGAATCTGCAAGACGTTAAGCTTTCTCCAACATTTCTTTACTTCACGTACAACCTAACTCTTATTATAGGAGGAGGCGGCGGCGATAGCAATCCCATTTGAATAGAATGGGGTCCCCAAAATCGGGATGGGGGGGGCTTGTGGGGTTGATCTAGACCTCGATCAACCCCACAAGCCCCCCCCCATGATCTTTCTCGATCAATCACCAATTAGTACTTTCTATTCCCCCCCCTCCAGGGGGCGTAGTAGAATAGCCGCAGGATTCTACCGCCTCGTAGAACAAAGCGATATCTTTGTCTTTGAGGAATAAAAACAGCAAAAAGGAGATAGGTTGAGATGGGGAAAATGCAGAATAGTCGGGAGAAATGAACACGAATTGGAGCTTCGTGAAACGAAAGTAGCAGTTTACGGCAAGGGCGGGATTGGGAAATCAACAACTAGTTGTAACATATCGATAGCTTTAGCTAGACGAGGAAAACGTATACTACAAATTGGGTGCGATCCGAAACATGATAGTACTTTTACTCTTACAGGATTTTTAATACCTACAATTATCGATACTTCACAATCAAAAGATTATCATTATGAAGACGTATGGCCCGAAGATGTAATTTATAAAGGTTATGGTGGAGTAGATTGCGTTGAAGCTGGTGGTCCCCCCGCAGGGGCGGGCTGCGGGGGATACGTCGTAGGAGAAACGGTAAAGCCATTGAAGGAATCAAATGCTTTTTACGAATACGACATCATTTTATTCGACGTTTTAGGAGACGTCGTCTGCGGGGGCTTTGCTGCTCCACTGAATTATGCAGATTACTGCATTATCATAACGGATAATGGATTTGACGCTCTTTTTGCAGCAAATCGCATTGCCGCTTCGGTAAGAGAGAAGTCACATACTCACCCTTTACGGTTAGCCGGTTTAGTGGGAAACCGAACATCCGAAAGAGATTTAATTAACAAATATGTAGAAGCCTGCCCTATGCCTGTCCTAGAAGTATTACCTTTAGTCGAAGACATTCGTATTTCAAGAGTAAAGGGAAAAACTTTATTTGAAATGGCTGAATGCCAACCGAATCTAAGTTTTGTTTGTGATTTTTATTCAAATATAGCGGATTAAATTTTATCCAAGCCAGAGGGAATTGTACCAAGAGAAATTCCAGATCGAGAATTATTTAGCTTACTCTCGGATTTTTATCTAAACCCCGGTTTGGGAAAAGAAAAGAAAAATCAAAAGGATCAGCAAGATAATCTGTGTGATCAACAAGATACGCTACTTGATTTCACGATTATTCAATACTAAATAAGGTGGGTGCATCCTTGCATATACATATTATCTACATCTTTCCAAGGAAACACTTTCATGAAGACTCTTGAGATTCCCACTTTTGAGTGCGAAACTGGTAATTATCACACTTTCTGCCCCATTAGTTGTGTAGCTTGGCTATACCAAAAGATTGAAGATAGTTTTTTCCTGGTGGTAGGTACAAAAACTCGTGGTTATTTCTTGCAGAGTGCTCCTGGAGTCACGATTTTTGCGGAACCTCGCTACGCAATGGCGGAATCAGAAGAGGGAGACATTTCAGCTCAATTAAATGACCAAGAAGAATTAGAAAGAATTTGTTTACGAGTGAAAAACGATAGAGATCCCAGTGTTATTATTTGGATTGGCACTTGTACCACAGAAATAATAAAAATGGATTTGGAGGGCATAGCACCCAAATTGGAAAAACAACTTGGGATACCAATTGTGGTTGCACGAGCAAACGGGTTGGACTACGCTTTCACCCAGGGAGAAGATACAGCATTGGCTGCCATGACACATCGATGTCCAGAGTGTAATCACCGTATCACAGATCAAGAGGAAGTAAATACAGCCAAGCTTGTTTCGGCCGACACTGCTCCAAACAATAATTGTTTTGGCCGAAAAAATAAATTAACTAACTGCAATTTAGTACTTTTTGGATCTCTGCCTTCTAGTGTAGCTTCTCAATTGAATCTGGAATCAAGACGTCAATCTGTTTCTGTGTCGGGTTGGCTACCCTCGCAAAAATATACTGACCTTCCGGCTTTAGGTAAAGGCGTCTACGTATGCGGGGTAAACCCTTTTTTGAGCCGAACGGCAACAACATTGATGCGTCGAAGGAAATGCCAGCTGATCGGGGCACCTTTTCCTATCGGTCCCGATGGAACACGTGCTTGGATTGAAAAAATTTGTTCAGCATTTGATTTAAAACCAGATGGTCTGGAAGAAAGAGAGAGCCAGATATGGAAAAGTCTTACCGATTATCTTGAAATACTAACCGGTAAGTCTATTTTTTTTATGGGTGATAATCTATTAGAAATCTCTCTAGCAAGGTTTTTAATTCGATGCGGAATGGTTGTTTATGAAGTAGGTATTCCCTATATGGATAGAAGATATCAAGCAGCTGAATTGTTGCTTTTGCAACGTACTTGCGAGAAGATGAAGAAGCCCATGCCCCGGATTGTTGAAAAACCCGACAACTACAGTCAAGTGCAGCGTATGCATGAACTACAGCCTGACTTGGCAATTACTGGCATGGCTCACGCTAATCCCCTAGAGGCTAGAAATATCGATACTAAATGGTCGGTTGAATTTACATTTGCGCAAATTCATGGATTTGTTAACGCCCGAGACACCCTCGAGCTAGTTACTCGTCCACTGCGACGTGGGGGTGACTCTATATCTGGCTGTCGCAACTTATCAAAACAAATGGTAGACGTTTAGTTGATATTTTCTAGTAAGAAAGAATTTGAAAATTACTAAATAATCAGTATGAGAAGTTCTATGTATCTGTAAAAGAATTCTTAATCAGAAGACTTATTCATTTTATTATTCTTTTGATTTAGAAAAGAAACCCCAGTCTTTTCGTAGAATTTGTAAGCCAAAGCTTTAACCAACTTTCAAAAACATTTGTCTTATTTCATTTTTATGTGTATAATAGAGGTAGTATCAAAATTGACGTTGGAAAAGGAACTGTTGAGATGTGAAACACTCCTTGAGGAGTCTCGATTAAAGGGTCCAGATGAGGAGGAGGGGGCCAAAGGCGTCAAAACGGGACAAAACAGTCGCACATTAAAAAAACTATAACGAATGTAAATCTATTTAACATTTTGTCACTAACGGGGCTGAAATCAATGAGTCCTTATATATTATTTGGTTTATATTACGGTTTACTAGCAACACTACCAGTTGGACCTTCCCAACTCTTATGTATAAGAGCCTTTCTATTAGAGGGAAATCTAGGTGGTATTGCAGCCTTGAGTGGTTTAATGCTAGCGCAACTAGCGACCGTGATATCAGTATATTGTTCACCTATTTATATATTGTTATCAAAACCACATCTATTAACCATCGTAATGATCCCTTACATGGTTGTCTATTGTCTGACGATTAACGACTTACCAAACAATGATACTTTGCGTTCCATCACCTCGTTGTATGATTTACGAATAGTTATCTTGTTTTTGAATAGTTTTTTATTTCAACTTCTAAATCCGATTTTACTGCCGAGTCCTGTCTTGACAAGACTAAGCCACCTGTTTCTTTTCCGTTACAGTAACAATCTACTATTTCTAGTAACTGGTTTGTTAGGTTGGTTAGGTGGTCACGTAGCATGCAGCCATCTCTCCAAACTACTGTTAATCCGCATTAAAAAAGATTCACCAATTATATATTTATTGGTAAAACGAGCCATCTACACAACTTTTAGTATTGTTTTTGCACTAAACGCGCTAATTTATCTGGGCCGAGCCCCGGTGCCTTTTTTGACCGTAAAGATAATAACTGAACCTCATGATGTAGAAACATCTTTTTGGGAAATTACTGAATTCCAAGAGTTTCTGTGGTGGCTTTTCAAGCCATGGCCTATCTCTTTTTACGACCCTTCAAGAAAGAATCGAGGTGATCGATATATAAGAAATAGCCGAATCCATCTGACTAGTGGTTTTTACAAGGTAAAAACATCTACATATTATTTCAATAAATGTTTAACTGATGGGAAGCTCAGGTTATGCATTGCAGCGTTGCCCAGTTTGTCAATTTTTGAAAAGTAATTAGATAAATCTCTAACGGGGTCCGATAAATTTGGGAAGGCCTATTCCTTACATCGAGGTTGGATTTTACGGAAATTGGTAAGAAATAAAATATTTCAAAAAGAATTAAAAGATAGAATCAAATTGTTGGATACCAGTTCTAGCTTTTCGGAAGCGGTGGGAGTAAAAAGCCGATTACTAGGTAGAGGTAGAAAAATACTACTAGGTAGAGGTAAAGGAGAAAGAGTACCCCACGCATACGATCCCTTTATGAATAATTACCGCGGACGGATTCCGGTCCCGCAAACCTATTTAACGATAGGCGAGTTAGATTTGACTAGGTTTTGGGATGATTTAGAAACAAGGGAAAAGTGGAGACGTACATTTAGGGATGAAAAAAATTTTATTAGGGTTTGGATTTCTTCGGGATTGCAACGAAGAACCAAAAACCCTTTACCGTGGGATGCTTTACCTGCAAAAGCTGGGCGTATGTTCCAATTTATCTTTAGAAACAGAGGCAAATATTTCTACAGAAAGCGAGATCTTGAGGATGAGGTAACAATGATTCGCGATAGGATAGGGACTTCCTCTGGGCCCGCTGTCACTTGGGAAGAAATACTGAGCTTCTATCCCGACGACCGAGCAGTGTTTTTGACTTATATAAAACAAGAAGAAAACCGTTACAGGTTTGACCAAATTTTTCTATCAGATAGATTTTTGGCAAACAGTCGTAAACACCCCCCAAATTCAAGGAAAGGCGTGTGGGTACTGCAGCATAAAATTGAGGATCTAGTCGCACATTTGGCTCGGACTAATGAACTTTATTTTGATGATGGGTTCGACATCTTCGGATCAGACGGGGATATTCGTCACAGAAAATTGCGAAATTTGGGCGTCAACTTTGCAAAAGGAAGAAGTGCCTCAGTAAGATTGGTAAAACGATATGCAAGGATATCTGACTTTCGCCGATACTTATTGAAGGGGTCCATGAGGTCCAGCAGACGGAAAACGTTGCTATGGAAGGCCCTCCAAGATAAAATTCGTTCAGCTTTTTTCCTCAGATTAATGGAAATGCCTACTTTAGTTCAAGTACCAGTTAAGCAGTTAACGGGTTCGAAGACGGAAAAACTGTTTGCTGACTCAAGAAATATCCCAAATTATCAAATTGGGCAGCAATTAACTAGTTCTGCGTTGAAAAGAAAAATTTTACGTCAGTCAAAGCTTGCTCGTTCAGCTGTAGCTGCTAGGTCAGATATAGGACCCATTCATAATGGACGGGGTCACATGTTGGTTTTTCAAGCCAGATTTCGAAAGTTCATAAAGCTACCTGTACTTATAGTTTTAAAAACTATTGGTCGTATGTTGCTTTGGCAAAATTCCGAATGGAATAAAGATTGGACAAAATGGAAAAAGGAAATTCACATTAATTGTACATTTGATGGCGATGAATTCTCGCAGGATGACCTCCCTCCCCGCTGGTCGAAAGAAGGTATACAAATAAAGATTGTATATCCGTTTCAACTGAAACCGTGGCACTGCGGTGGAAGGAAGAATAGGTTGACTCCTCGGAAGAAATCTACGAGAGCTCAACTGCTTTGGGGTCAAAAATCAAGAAATAAACAAAAATTGATAAAAAAGAGAGCTAAATTTACTTATTTAACCGTTTTGGGATATCAGACAGATATACCTTTTGGGAGTATACAGAAGCAGCCATCATTCTGGAAACCCGTTAGAAAAAAACTGATTCAAACTTGCAGGAAGAAATTCTCACTGGGAACCAAGAAAATCTACCGTTTTTTCGATTCAAAATTCAAGTTGGGAATTTTGTTGAAACCTAGTTTAATCTTATTAAAAGAGTTCAATTTCTTTCCTGAGGTCAGAAAAGTCTCAGCTAGCTCCCCATATAATACTCAAACAAGATTTGGTCCTAGTGACAATATAAAAAATAAAATAGTATTCAATTCAAATTTTGATAAATTTGATGGTGGATCTATCAATATTAGCAGGGAGGTGCCAGTAGTTAGTAATAATATTAGTAAGCAATTAGTTACTCAAAAATCGGGTACTGAAAAATTGCTATCAAACGTAGCAGAATTAGGAACTCCATTAAACGGGGGGATTGGCCTACCTAAAAGAGACGCCGAACTAATTCAAATTGATGAATTAGATTTAGATTACATGTTAAAGAATACAGATTTAGCCGATGTTGCAAAATTTAATGACGGCAAGTTAAACAGTTTTAAAGAAAAAATTTTGAAATTATATATACACGTTGCAGGGGTAATCGATAAATGCTTCTTAGTTACATCGATATCATATTTAAAACTTAACAGAGATTTCTGTTATCGTTTCGATGAACTTGTCGTATTGCACACGCGGCTATTGGAGGTAATTAATAGTACTACTTATAAAACAAATTTAGCTTTTTCCAGGCCAAGCTTTGGGTTTCCGTGGTTTGGCAAAACTACATGGTTATCTCAAGCTTACCTTTACAAAAGTATTTGGGACCTAGGCCTTAATAAGAATCTAAGCTTTAATTTATTGTCGACTGATAGCAAGAACAGCCGTAGGAAAAAGCTTGAAATCGATGGAGGCCAAAATGCTGATCTACATCCTTATCAGCCTAAACAATCTTCAGTTTATTTGCAATATTCCTCCAAGCTTCCTATTAAGTACAATTCAAGAGCTTCAAACTCAAGTCAAATAAGTAATTGTACAGATATGCCGTTTGATAAGGCGAGTGAGGGTGTTGCAAAGGAATTCTTAAATAAGGAGGTTTTGGAGTACATAGAAGAATGGGGATTTCTTAAAAAATTACGTGAGGTAGATGCAAGTAACTGGAATAAATGGTTAAATTGCTTTTCTAAATACAACTTACCGCTAACGCTGTGGCGTGACGTAGCGCCCTATAGGTGGCAAATCAATTTTGATTGCTTGAGCAAAGTTGATGGTATGGGAATAAGAATTGCAAATGAACGAGAAAATCACGTACTTCAAGATAAAGTACACCATTATTCTATATATGTAAAAAACCCCTTGCTTAGAAATCGAATTATAAATATAAGTAGACTCCGCAAACGCAGAAATCTATTACAAAGTCTAACTGATTTTGTACGAATTGGAGATATGCAAAATAGTTCTATCCGACAAGATACTGCCGCCGAAGGACTTTACTGCAAGAACCGCATCTCAAGAATTATTGAAGTAAAAAGAAAGGGATTGAAAAAAAGATTTAATCTCCGAACTTCTCATTCAGAGATGAAATTCAATTCTAAGTTTGATTTGATGCCGTGGTTAGTTACAGACTCTACAGAGATGAAAGCAATAAGTCGTTTTGGAAGAGAAATATATAGGCCAAAACATCCTATTATTAAAGATGATCCTCTTCTCATCAAATTTGGTAGATACGGTAGAAGACTCGATATAAGCCCTAAGTTTCAGGGCTTATCTGATCAACTATACAGAGAATTACTAGATGAAAGAGAATTTGCAAGATACCTACTCCGGTGGAAATGGAAGTCTGAGGCAAAAGTGAGGAACCTGAGAAGCCTACTAGCTCTCACAAGAATGTTAGGAGATGACGAAGATCTACTCAAACTTTGTAGAGATATGAATGTAGATTCAGAGATATTAGCCCTATATTTCAAGGTAAAGTCAAGAGTGGATATAGATACAAAAATGAGTATAAGAAGGCAATTGCGCTTCAATTCGGCTCATCGTGTGCCAATATTATTTGATGATGAAAATTTGATATATAAAATAATTCATCCTTTTTTAAAATTCAAGTCTAGATTGAGAAAGGGAGTTAAAAAACGACTGTACAGGAAGATATATAACGATACCTATATCTCAAAGATATCATTTATAGCCAAAGAGGGAAACAAAAAACGGATTTATAACATCGGAGATATCCTGCTTCCCCGACGTCGACGGGAATTCCGATTCCTCCGATCTCTGTTAATGTCGAGGTCTACAAAAACGGGAGCACACGAACTCGATTCAAGATTTGATTCTTTGTCGAAAATTGAACGGACCCATATTAGTAATAGTAAAGAATTTCAGCCTTTGGAACTAGCGGAAGTTCAAAAAATTAAGCGATTTTTGTGGCCCAGCCACCGTCTAGAGGAATTAGCGTGCACGGGCAGATTCTGCTTCAACCTTATTACTGGAAGCCAATTTACAATACTTAAAATTCGGATGTATCCTGTTATTCGGAATTAGTAAGAGCAAGAAGGGATAGAATAAAAAAGAAAGATCTCCAAATATGTGGGATTACTTGGAATTACCTCTGTTTCGGTAATTCCAAGTAATCCCACATATTTTTAATATAATGGAAATTATAAAAGAAACCGTGACTGTTCGTAGATGAGACATAGATGCCCATATCTAATTTGATATGATATTTTATCACACTTAAAGTAAGAAAAATTAGATGAAGAAAGATTGGATTTGGTTTTGTTTAAGACGTCACCACTGCAACTAATGATTAAACAGCTTATAATCGATTTGGGGTAGAGCAAGCAATCGTAATTATTATCATTATTACTACGAATAAATATAAATATATTGACGCGCAGCTAGTCGGTGGAAACAAAAATACTGGGTTTACCGCTTTCCAAATTTACTATTTGACTCGTCAAGTTTTGAAACTTACCTCTCACTTGGAATTACACTCCGAGGATTATTCATCCCAAAGGGGTTTGCAAAAATTACTGGGTAAACGTAGGCGCCTCCTAATATATTTATCCCATAAGAATACAGCTCTATACACGGATATTTTAAAAAATTTGGGCATCCGTGGTTTAAAAAGGCGTTAATCTTTGATTTTTGATCACAGGTTTCAGATTTCGACAATTTGGAGTTGGCTTGGCATAGCTTCCTCCGGCGAAGCTAGATCTTGTGATATTTACTGGAAAGGAAGTAATTTACGGGTATGCATCTAAAAGAATTGAATCCAGTTGTAGTAAGCATGGGCCCCCACCATCCATCTATGCATGGTGTTCTTCGACTTGTTGTTACCTTAGAGGGCGAAAACGTTGTTGATTGCGAACCAATCCTGGGATATTTGCATAGAGGAATGGAAAAAATTGCTGAAAATAGGGCAATTTTGCAATATCTTCCGTACGTAACAAGATGGGATTATTTAGCCACCACGTTTGCTGAAGCAGTAACAGTCAATGCGCCAGAGAAATTGGCAAATATTCAAATACCCGGAAGAGCTAGCTATATACGGGTAATCATGCTCGAATTAAGTCGAATAGCTTCACATTTGTTATGGCTTGGGCCATTCCTAGCGGATATTGGTGCACAAACTCCATTTTTTTACATATTTCGAGAAAGAGAAATGATTTATGACTTGTTCGAGGCTGTTACCGGTATGCGAATGATGCATAATTATTTTCGCATCGGGGGGGTTGCCGCGGATTTGCCTTATGGATGGGTAGACAAGTGCTTAGACTTTTGCCACTATTGCCTCCCAAAAATTCATGAATATGAGCGACTAATTACAAGGAACCCTATTTTTTTGAAGCGGGTAATGGGGGTAGGCTTCATCAGCAGACAGGACGCTATCAATTGGGGTTTATCTGGACCCGTCTTACGGGCCTCAGGAGTTCAGTGGGATCTTCGAAAAGTCGATAACTATGAGTGTTATGACAACCTAGATTGGCAGATTAAGTGGCAAGAAGAGGGAGACTCCTTAGCTCGCTATTTGGTGCGAATTGATGAAATGAAAGAATCAATAAATATTATTCAGCAAGCGCTGAGACTTCTTCCAGGAGGTCCATATGAGAATTTGGAGGGTCGTCGTCTTGTCCAACAAGGAAAAGAGCTAGATTGGGGTGGTTTCAATTATCAGTTCATTGGCAAGAAATCTTCTCCCACTTTTAAATTGTCTAAACAAGAGCATTACGTAAGAGTCGAAGCTCCCAAAGGAGAATTAGGAATCTTTTTGATTGGAGATGACGATATCTTTCCTTGGAGATGGAAAATTCGTCCACCTGGTTTTATAAATTTGCAGATTATTCCCCAATTGATAAAAGGAATGAAGCTCGCAGATATTATGACAATATTAGGTAGTATAGATATTATTATGGGAGAGGTTGATCGTTGAAATGGCAACTTATATTGAAATTTACGGAGAACAAGTAGTTCAATTATTTAACAAGTTAGAATTTGGAAGAAGTTCCTTTGAATCAATTTGGATTCTACTATCTACCCTCTTTTTAGTTGTGGGAGTTACGATAGGAGTACCAGTAATCGTGTGGCTTGAGCGAAAGGTGTCTGCGGGGGTACAGCAACGTACTGGGCCGGAATATGCGGGTCCGCTGGGGATTGGTCAATCTTTGGCAGATGGAATCAAACTTTTACTAAAGGGGGATATCATTCCATCCAAGGGTGATGCTTGGTTATTTACTATTGGACCAGTCGTTGTAGTCACACCAGTCCTAATAAGCTACTTAGTAATACCTTTTGGCCAAAATATCATTTTATCTGATCTGAGTATAGGAGCTTTTTTTTGGGTCGCTGTTTCAAGTATCGCCCCTTTGGGTCTTCTTATTGCAGGATACGCCTCAAATAATAAATACTCTATTTTAGGTGGTTTTAGAGCGGCCGCGCAATCTATCAGTTACGAAATACCCCCGGCCTTGTGTATATCAGCTGCATCCCTACGTGCGATTCGCTAAGCATTAATAGTAAATGAAAACTTATAATTATAAATAATTTGAAAGTATTCTTAAGTGGTAAACTAAAGAGTTAATTGGGTGAGACCAAACAGCCTTGTCGCAGTTACGGGTTCAAACCCCACACCCCATGTACGGGCGCAGAAAATCCGAGCGGCGGAACACCGCTTCACCCCTGGACTAGACGTCATCTAGGCTTGACGCGGGAATGGGTAATCATTTTTTGTTTCCCTCTAGGATTTAATGGAAGTGAACAGTAAGAAACACCAATATGCGCAAGAGATCTGTAAAGCGGAAGGGGTTGGAATAGTACGCAGACCTAATTGCAGTATTAAATTAGTTAAAGGATTGATAGTTGAAAACTTTTACCTCCTTTTGCCAGTTTTTCCCCACATGAAACAGGCTCGGTCTTGGTAGGGACGGCTGAGTAGTACATCCAAAATATTTCAGTCTCGAGTACATTTTTGTTCACTAAGATAATAACTGTTTGGAACGAAGTAACCCTCATGATCACTTATGGTGATCAAAGATTCAAGTATGAACTCTCATAGCTTTAGTTTGCAGCTTTGTACAACAAGCACGCCGAGGAAATATTATATCTAATAAATATTATCATTCCTCGATGGAAATAATATTAATCTTAGTTTTCTTTTTTAGAAATCACAAGGATATTTGCAGAATTTGATAAATTCTGCAGGAGATCACAACTTACAAAAATAAAATAAATGAGGTTGAGATAGATTCGGAAGCAACTACTTTGTTGTGGCAAACGGAATCTCATTAATTCTAGTTGATTATTTTTATCTGATAGACCGTGCGTCATTAGTTTTTCTTCATAAAATTGATGAGGAGCCGTATGAAACTCCAACTTCATGTACGGTTTTGAATTAGAGGTGGAGGTTGTCCCCGACTATGCCTATCCGGTAGCTTGAGTACTGTTGATATAGTGAAAGCACAGTCAAAGTTTGGTTTTTTAGGGTGGAATCCGTGGCGTCAGCCCGTAGGCTTCTTAGCTTTCTTCATCTCGTCATTAGCAGAATGTGAGAGGTTACCATTTGATTTGCCAGAAGCCGAGGAAGAACTAGTTGCGGGCTACCAAACCGAATACTCAGGAATAAAATTTGGTCTACCTTATGTTGGTTCTCACTCAAATTTATTTGCTTCCGCGCTATTTGTAACAATTTTATACCTGGGGGGGTGGGATTTCCCTATTTCCTACTTTGAAAGTATTGAACGAGATTTTCTATTTCTAGGTTCTAGCGGTGAACCTTTTGACATATTGGGGCTGGTAGTAAGCATCTTCACTACATTATCAAAATCTTTTTTATTTATATTTCTATCCATTTTAACAAGATGGACTTTGCCTAGAGTAAGAATAGATCAATTACTAGATCTCGGATGGAAATTTCTTTTGCCTATTGCCTTAGGTAACTTGTTGCTGACGGCTTCGTTTCAACTTTTGGTAATAAGCTAACCCTTTAATTACCTCAGTTTCGGTTCAAGTCAAATCTGTTTAATCTACTAGAAGGAGAAGAAACAAAGATGCTGTTTGTTTTTTTTCCATACATACATACATTTATCTGTACTTTAAATAAGTAGCAGATTGAGTTAATCTATTATATGTTTTCCAGACTAATTGAATTTCAGAATTATGGGCAGCAAGCCGTAGAAGCCGCAAAATATATAGGCCAAGGTTTCGCGGTTACTTTAGATCACTTAAATCGTTCACCTATAACCGTTAAATATCCGTATGAAAAATTTTCATAATCAGAACGATTTCGTGGACGCATTCATTTTGAATTTGACAAATGTATTGCTTGCGAAGTTTGTGTCCGAGTATGTCCAATAAATTTGCCAGTCGTAGATTGGATTTTGATGAGAGACACCAAGAAAAAACGATTAAAAAACTATAGCATCGACTTTGGAGTTTGCATCTTTTGCGGAAACTGCGTCGAGTATTGTCCAACAAATTGTTTATCAATGACTGAAGAATATGAACTTTCCAGTTATGACCGCCATGAATTAAATCACGATCAAACAGCTTTGGGCCGTTTACCTTTTTCTATAGCCCAAGATGTTTCAATTCAAGTGGTTTTGACTCCAATAAATCTTCTGTTTGAGAGCGAAAAGATTACTGACTATTAGTCATCTGTCAATTAATTAACTATTTTGAACGGTAAATTGATTGATTTAGATACTTGTTGTAACTAATAAAAAAGAGAAAAACTATGAAGTAGAGGTAGACCTAATCATAAAATATTTAAATTTTTGTGTCCAACGAATATATCTGAATTAATTCATGAATTTATTTTGTCACTAGTAGGATTGGGTATCTTACTAGGAAGTTTGGGTGCAGTATTACTTGCCAATGTGGCTTATTCTGCTTTCTGTTTAGGGTTGGTTTTTACCCGTATATCTCTATCATACTTCGTATCGAACGCCGATTCCGTAGCTGCTGTACAACTCCTTGTTTATGTAGGAGCTATAAATGTGTTAATTGTTTTTGCTGTAATGGTTACCAACAAACCTACGCAATCTGGTTCTGCCTTTTGGGGCATAGGGTTTCTAACCGTTTCGGTAGCTTGTGTAAGCCTTTTCTTAGTACTAGTTAATATGATTCACAATACAAATTGGTTTGATATAAGTTTAATCAATCAATCGCAGATTCCTTTGTCAAATACACACACGGTTGACATACACCAACTTGGTTATAAATTATTCAGTGAGTTTTTACTTCCATTTGAGCTTCTTTCGATACTTTTGTTAGTTGCTTTGGTGGGAGCAGTTAACTCAGCGCGTGACGAAGAGACAAGTACAACTGATGAGAAGTCAGCTTTTTTATCATCTCGCAGTAATAATAATTCTTAATTTTCCTGATTAATCTTAACTTACTACTAAGAATAGTAAAGAAATTATAGCAAAAAAATTTGGCTTATTTAGTTTTTTCAGGAGGACTTTAATAAAAAATGTTTGAATCCGGACTAATCTTAGGCGCGTACCCTTTCTGTGTAGGATTTTTCGGATTAATTACAAGTAGAAATATGGTTAGGGCACTTATGAGTCTCGAGTCAATTTTTAATTCGATTAATGTAAATTTTATTACATTTTCAAATCTTTTTAGCAATAACCGAGTGGATGGGGAGATATTCCCCATATTTGTGATAGCCGTTGCGGCTGCCGAGGCCGCCACCGGGTTAGCCACCGCTATTTCCCTCCGACGAAATGGGAGATCTACTCGTATCGATCAGTTTAATTTGTTAAAATGGTGATTGATAAGTAGAAAAAGCAATTTTGTAAATAGAATTAATTTTTTTGTTCAAGTAGAGGTAGAGTATCCCTAGTTATTAAATTGTTTTAATACTTTTAAAATAAGGTGTTTTATAAGTAGTCAACAGATTATAACAGATTATTTGGAAAAGAAGGAAGCGTAGAAATACGCCAGTTGGTTACAACACTAGGTATTTACAGGAAAGATAGAAGGACATGGTTTTTACTTCAATCTCTTTACCAAAAAAAATTGATATAGGAATTTGATAGGAGTGAGTAAAGTCAATGGCACATTCAGTGAAAATCTATGACACATGTATCGGCTGTACCCAGTGTGTGAGAGCATGTCCTACGGATGTATTAGAAATGATACCCTGGGATGGGTGTAAAGCAAATCAGATAGCCTCCGCTCCTAGAACTGAAGATTGCGTTGGTTGCAAGAGATGTGAATCTGCTTGTCCAACAGATTTTTTAAGTGTACGCGTCTACCTGGGAGCTGAAACAACCCGCAGTATGGGTTTGGCCTACTAGTGGTCGGATAAAGTGGGTATTCTTAAGGAATAGTAAAGTATTCTGACTCGTACTCGAAGCTTCAGGATTACGAAGGTCGAGTACGAGTCCCATACAATTTACTTTGTATCAATTTTTTTTTTTATTTATGATGATTTATCTATGATGAGTAATGTACCTCGGCTAACAGCAATTGTTCTCTTTCCAATTCTTGCCGGCTTTTTGATTCCAATTCTGCCTCGCGATGGAAGCAGAATCATTCGATGGTATACTCCGGGTATTTGTATTTTGGAATTCTCACTGATTACTTATATTTTTTATTGCCACTTCCAATTCAATTTTCAATCCATCCAGTTAGCGGAGACGTTAAGGTGGATAAACTCCATCCATTTTCATTGGATACTTGGCATTGACGGACTTTCAATGAGTCTCATTTTACTGACGGGTTTTATAACTACCTTGGCAACCCTAGCGGCTTGGCCTATTACACGTAATACACGGCTATTCCATTTTTTGATGTTAGTTACGTATAGTGGTCAAATTGGGTTGTTCGCTTCTCGCGACATTTTGCTTTTTTTTCCCATGTGGGAACTGGAGCTAATCCCAGTCTATTTACTTTTATGCTTATGGGGTGGAAAAAGGCGTTTATATTCAGCCACAAAATTTGTTTTATACACAGCAGGCGGCTCGATTTTTCTTCTAGTAGCAGCTTTAACCACGAGTTTTTATGGAAACGAAATCCCCTCGTTTGACATCCAGATTTTAATGGATAAATCATATCCTATATCGTTGGAGATTGCTCTTTATTTAGGTTTTTCAATTGCCTATGCGGTGAAATTGCCAATATTTCCCTTTCATACCTGGTTGCCAGATACTCATGGAGAAGCACACTATAGCACATGCATGTTACTAGCTGGGATATTATCAAAAATGGGAGGATATGGGCTGATTCGGATCAATTTGGAGCTACTAGTTCATGCACATTCTCTATTTGGATCTTGGCTGATTTTGTTCGGAGCAATTCAGATTGTATATGCTTCTTTAGCTTCTATGAGTCAGCGTAATCTGAAGAGAAGGATAGCTTATTCTTCAATTTCTCATATGGGTTTTGTAGCCATCGGGGTTGGTTCGTTGACAGATGCGGGGATTAATGGAGCTATATTGCAAATGATTTCTCATGGCTTAATTGGCGCAGCTCTATTTTTCCTCGCAGGCACTTGTTACGATAGAACACATACTTCAATTCTTGATGAATTGGGGGGAATCGCAACTCCCATGCCTAAAGTATTTACTACGTTTAGCGCATTTTCGCTCGCATCTCTTGCACTACCAGGAATGAGCGGTTTCATTTCAGAATTATTAGTATTTCTGGGTGTTGTTACCAGCGAAAGATATTCATTCTTATTCAAAGCAGAAATTTCGGTGTTGGAGGCAACCGGTACAATATTAGCCTCTATCTACTTGTTATCGATGTTACGGCGAATGTTTTATGGTTACAAGTTAGCCAACGAATTAAATCCTTTTCTAATTGATTTTGGTCCGAGAGAAATATTTATCCCAATTTGTCTCTTTTTACCAATACTAGGTATCGGCTCATACCCAAATCTAATTTTACCTTTACGGAATAGACAAGTTTTCTCAATATTACTTTCTTATTTAGATATAAGATGAGAGAAAAGAGAAAGCCCAACCCAAAGAGGTTACATAAAAAAACTTGATAAAAGAAGGCGAGGGGGGGGGGGAGCAAAAACAAAAATTTATGGATAAGCAATAAGTAGTGCCCATTTGTTTGTTTTTGCTTCCCATTCTTTTTTAATCGTGCTAACAAGTCCAAGCATAAACCATCGGAAGATGACGGACATGTTGTATACATACTGTATACAAATATTATCAGTGAGGCTAATTTTGGATAGTTTTTCTACCAGACCCCCCCCCCCAACCCCTTCTTTTACTTGTTTTCCCTATAAGTTCTTTTTCGTTTACTCGGTGAATCTAAAATAGGGTGAACAAAACTCTTTATTTTGGACTCAATTCGTTGAAATATCGTTTTTTTTTAAATCAACCATCCGTAGTTATGTAATCCAACTCCTAATAGATTGACTCCCAAAAAGCAAATCCGAACTAAAAAGAAACCAGTAGATGCTGCCGTAGCTGGCCCCTCTTCCATCTGCTTGTTAGTATTAGTTATTTTAATATGAAGGTAAGTAGCGTGTGTCGGCCAAGTTACTAACGCCCAGGTTTCTTTGGGATCCCAGCTCCGATAGGATCCCCGAGCTTCATTAGCCCACACTGCTCCGGAAAGTATCCCAATGGTTAATAAAGAAAATCCCAAGCCTATAGTTTGGTAAACCCATCTATCTAATTGATTAATTAGTCGATATCTTTTTAACTTTGGGGATGGTAGATAGAGAAAATTCCGCACATCAAATTCACTCCAAATTTTTAGCAAAGTATTAGGTTTATTGCAAATCCGTCTTGAGTTGAAAGTGGGGTTATTCTTTAACCTACCGTAAAAAATACTTGATAAAACTATTGCTGACAAAGAACCACACAGCAGGGTTGCATAACTAAATAGCATCGTACTTACATGCGTCATCAACCGATGAGACTGCAAAGCAGGTACCAAAGGCGCGGACTGCTGCATTTCCTCAGGAAGACCTAAAGTTGCAAAGGCATGAGTCAACATAGCACCCGGTACCGTAACTGCACCTGACAACCCGTTCTGATGTCTAATTTTTGAAATTACATATAATAAAGAGAAGTTCCATGAAAGAAACATCGATGACTCATACAAATTGCTTAGTGGCAGGTGCTTAGTTTGGAACCAGCGGGTTACTAGAGACCCCGTTGTACATGGAAAAGCAATTGTCATAATCTTCCCGCTAAGCCTACTTGACTTATCAAATTCATAGAATAAATTGCTGAGATTGAGCAATGTAGCGAAAAAAAGCATAAAGAAGGAGATGTGGAGCAGGGTGTGTTCGATATCCATGTAGGTATACATCGTATTGAAAGAAGACCAATAAATTAGTTCTATTTGATTTGAGGATTTCAAATTAAATATTTTCAAGATAATTTTTCTATTTTTTATTGTAGAAATCTGAATTTGAGGGGGGATACTCTTCTAATCTTTAAAGCTTCGGCATCAATTAAGAATGAATTCTCAGTGTATAAAAAAGCATAGTAAACAAAAAAAAAAAATAGTTTGTATTATTGAATACAATAAAAATTCGTCGGCATAAAAATAATTTTTCTTTCCCAATCCCTCATTGAGGATAAGTATACAATGTTGGACTTATCAAAGCACTTATTGAAAGTGCCGCTACTCGGATTCGAACCGAGATGCTCTAGCACTGCTTCCTAAGAGCAGCGTGTCTACCTGTTTCACCATAGCGGCTTTTTCTTTTTTCATATGCACTATATATACATAAAAATATAATATACATAAATATACAGAAATCTATGTATGTATATATCTTACGAATATATTATATATGAATTTGAGCTGATAAGTCAATGTCTAATTCCGGGGATTCCACGGTATAGCAAAAAGTTTTTACCAAAACGACAATGGAAAGAAAGAAGGTTCCCTAGAAATAGGGAGTTTACAACAATTCAATTAAAATATCAGCTTGGGGGTTATCAGCAAATCCAAGGTGCTGTCGCTGGGTATAAAAAGCCATGCATACATATACATATATGTATGTATATGTATGTATATGTATCGCGGAATATGGCGCAGTTTGGTAGCGCGTCATCTTGGGGTGATGAAGGTCGCGGGTTCGAATCCCTCTATTCCGAATAAAAATATGAATACTAGGGTTGCTAAATAAGTTAATAAAAAGAACATATATAATCTTTTTGTATGTAAGTAATTGAAGAATTTAAATGCATCTAAATCTCAAACTTGTCATTAGTTAATCTTTTGTGGAAAAGATTGTGAAGCTTAATAATATAATCAATATTATTAAGCTTCACAATCTTTGTTGATTCGTCAGATCTATTTTTTATCTTGTTGTTTCCTTAATTACTATTTTCTCCTTTGAATTGAAATAGCAACTATCCGTTATTAGTTAGCCATTCATTCTTACGATACCTAAGTAAATCTATTTCACGCTAGCAAATAACTAGATAAAAAAAAAAAGAGATATAAACGTTGTTTAATAAGTTTATGAAAATGGCTAAAATAGCATATTCTTGCTTTCTATGTTATTTTTTTATATGCTACGTTTTCTGATACATAAAAAAAACTTCTTGAACGACCGGTTAAGATGGATTGGGCCAAGGAAAATGCCCTCGCCGCCAATCTTGCAGGTTTAGTTTTCCATGTATTATTACGAATTTTCTTTTTTGACCTAGAGGTTCGTTTTTTAGGAACTGCCATATATCTACTATTTCTATGCAACTAACTTAAAACTATGTTGATACGTACCAATAGAATGAATATAATAGAAAAAAGTAAACGGATTAAGTCTGATCAAAAATAGACAAGAGGTTGAAGAGGTAGTCAGCGTTTGTCTAGTTTCTCACGACCAAAGGATATGGAATCAACAATAAATCGGCTCATACTCTCTCTATACCCAAGAATTCGTCGTGTTTTATTCCTAGAAGAAATCCGCTGTATTACCATCTTCTTCTTGAAGCAACCGTGTAAAACTCTGCCCTTGACAGCTGCATTATCTAACCATGGATACCCAAAATTGATATTGGATCCGTGACGAATAAGTAAGACTCGATTTATCGATATCTTTGTATTGCACGCCACCATTTGTTGGATTGGTGCAAAGTCTCGAGCATCGTGAAATCTTCCCTGTTCTACTCGGAGTTGTTTACCGCCGATGTCAATTATTGCATATTTGTTCATTCTAATTTTATCTTTTTATCTCTCCGTTTTTTTTTAACTAAAAAACACACATATTGAGGGGTTTGATTCGCAAACCTCGTCGCAATTAAAAAATCTCACCCTAATCAGTATCTCGAGCATTTTGAAATCTTGTCAAGTTTTTAACAAAGAACTAGAAAAAAAATTTGACTGATGTTTTCTGCATACTAATGAAACTTTAAGCTTATGGCGTGCATATATTCTATTTCATAACCATATCTTTTTTTTTTTCCAGTTTTCACTCTTAATAATTAATAGAAAGAAGTTGAAAACAACAACAAGATTTATTTGGATTTGGTACGACCGTGGAACTCCCAACTAAATATGCCTGTTTGATACCCCTGTGTCCGCTGGTAGCTTCTTGCTCAACGGGATCTTTATTATTTCTTTCTCCAAAAACTACAAGAAGCTTGCGCCGACCGTGCGCTGCGTTCAATATCTCTTTATTAGCCGTCGCTATGTTCGTTTCCTTTAGCCTATTTTGGCAACAAGCGGCAACTCAATCTATTCAGCAGTATTTGTGGATTCGGATTCCAAAGAGTGATTTTTGTTTGAACATTGGTTTCGCAATTGATCCGCTTACTCTTGCTATGTCAATATTAGTGACTACTGTAGGATTCTTAGTGATGGTTTACAGCAATAGCTATATGTGCCACGACTAGGGATACGCAAGATTTTATGCCTATTTAAATTTGTTTATCGCGTCGATGCTGGGATTAGTTCTCAGTCCCAATTTAATACAGATTTACATTTTCTGGGAATTAGTTGGAATGTGTTCCTACTTGTTGATAGGTTTTTGGTTTACCAGATCCAGTGCAGCAAGTGCTTGTCAGAAGGCTTTTGTAACTAATCGCATCGGGGATTTTGGGTTGCTGCTAGGTGTATCAGGCGTCTACTGGATAACGGGCAGTTTTGAGATATTTGAATTGTGTGATTGATTTTTTGAATTAATTAGCGGCAACGCTATCAATCCAATTTTTGCTAATACAATAGCTCTTTTATTATTTGTAGGTCCGGTTGCCAAGTCTGCCCAATTCCCACTTCACATATGGCTGCCAGACGCTATGGAGGGACCTACGCCTATATCAGCTCTTATTCACGCAGCTACTATGGTGGCTGCCGGTATTTTCCTTATAGCTCGTATTTTCAACTTCATTTCACTGCTGCCTCTGACTATGTCTGCTATTTCGTGGGTGGGCGGGATAACAACCCTGCTAGGCGCCACACTGGCTCTCGCTCAAAAAGATTTAAAAAGAGGTTTAGCTTACTCTACCATGTCTCAATTAGGATATATGGTACTAGCTCCGGGTATTGGTGCTTCCCAATCTGCTCTGTTTCATCTTATTACACATGCTTATTCAAAAGCTTTGTTATTTTTGGGCTCTGGTTCAGTTATTCACGCTATGGAAAAAGTAGTCGGATACTCCCCCACTAGAAGTCAAAATATGTTTTTTATGGGTGGCTTAAGAAAACGCATGCCATATACCGGAACTACTTTTTTTTTAGGAACTCTTTCTTTGTGCGGCATACCGCCATTCTCTTGTTTCTGGTCTAAGGATCAAATTATTGCAGAAAGTTGGCTACGATCACCTTATTTAGGGTTACTGGCTTCCATTACAGCGGGGCTCACTGCGTTTTACACGTTTCGTATCTACCTCCTAACTTTCGAAGGAAATTTTCGTGCTAACCCAAAGAATCAGATGGGTTTCTACGCTTTTGTTCCATCTGAAAAAATTACTACTTTATGGGGCAAAGCTAAATCAAACCCGTCTCCAAGAAAAGCTGATAATATTTTGCATATTACGGGTATGCAGGAAGGCTGGGTTTTCAAACCGGAAAACCGCGTAATCGAGTCTTTTTCTGGAAAGGAAAAAACACAAAATGAAAAAACGATTCAAAGTTATCCCGATCCAAACCAGCTTTACCCCCAAGAATCAAATTTTTGTATGTTATTGCCTATGATCATTCTCACAATACCGACCATATTTATTGGGGTGAAAGGAGTTAACCCAATGCTAAGTTTGGGTAGTCTGGATCTTTTATTTGACTGGTTAAATTCTCTTACTTTTATATTAAAAGATACTAAATATATCGAGAATTTGATAGATATACTAAAGAGTTCTGCTCCTTCTCTTAGTCTACCCCTCATTGGAGTACTTATTTCTATTAAAGCTTATAGTCAAGCTAAAGAATTTACCGATACAAAACCTTTTGAAGATTTAAAATCAATAAATAACTTTTTTTTGAAAGATTTTGTAATTTTTATAAGAAATTGGTCTACAAATCGAGGCTACATCGACTATTACTATGACATCTACTTTAAGCAAAGTATTTTGCTATTAAGTAGATTGGTCTCGTATTTTGACCAATGGATCATCGATGGGTTTACTAATGGGGTAGGCGCTTCAAGTTTTTTTGCTGGGGAGAGTTTACGACGTGAGAAAAATGGCAGAATATCTCATCATTTACTTGGATTATTAATTGGAATTGCTTTGTCGGTGTCCTTATTTCTTTTTTAGCTATCGATATGTTACAACTAGTTGTTGATTTCCCAATCCCGCCCTTGCCGTAAACTGCTACTTTCGTTTCACGAAGCTCCAATTCGTGTTCATTTCTCCCGACTATTCTGCATTTTCCCCATCTCAACCTATCTCCTTTTTGCTGTTTTTATTCCTCAAAGACAAAGATATCGCTTTGTTCTACGAGGCGGTAGAATCCTGCGGCTATTCTACTACGCCCCCTGGAGGGGGGGGAATAGAAAGTACTAATTGGTGATTGATCGAGAAAGATCATGGGGGGGGGCTTGTGGGGTTGATCGAGGTCTAGATCAACCCCACAAGCCCCCCCCATCCCGATTTTGGGGACCCCATTCTATTCAAATGGGATTGCTATCGCCGCCGCCTCCTCCTATAATAAGAGTTAGGTTGTACGTGAAGTAAAGAAATGTTGGAGAAAGCTTAACGTCTTGCAGATTCAGAAGTGGTTCAAAGGACAAAGATTTTCGAGTGTGTATGACACTGAATCCCCTACCACTTTCCTCGGTAGCTCAGCGGTAGAGCGGTCGGCTGTTAACCGATTGGTCGTAGGTTCGAATCCTACCCGGGGAGATTCGTTCTAATCTACGTCGATAATTCCTAATAATTGGATAGCTTTGTTTCCCACATATGCCAAAGCATATTGCGTTGATTCACGACCCACAAACCAGTGGATGATTAAGTATCGTCCTTTTTTCCAGCTCTAAAAAGTGAAGAGAAAGAGATTTGTGCGTTTTCATCGCCCCCCCCAAAATATCCCCGCCCAAGGCAAGGCAAGGACCCTGCCTATTCAGAGATTGTTTTTGGGGGCCCCCACTTCAACAGATTCCGGTGTATTGAGCGATTGGAGTGGGCGAGTCAATCAGTCATGTTGTTTTGCAAAATCCCTACGGAATAAGCTATTGATGCTTTTCAATCTTCTTTCTAAGCAGAAAGGCTCATAATATACTCATATAGACAATAGTCTTCAGTTCCTTAATTTTTTTTTTCAGGTGCTACAAAGAGAAAGTTATTTGTATCAGTAAAAGTAAAAATAGATTTTGCTTTTACTGATTTAGCTTCTAATTCTATTGCTTATATTGCCAGAGATTTAGACAGAATGAGGCTAATATTTGTTCTATGAACTCTCATGAGAGAATTGTTTCGTCGTTCAATCCAGTGAAACCCCGCCAAACCAGAACGGGTTGAATAGATATTAATAAGTTTCAAGCAACATATTATAGATAAGAAAATCTTGAGATAGGCAACGTTTTCGCCTCATCCATTTGTTTCTATGAACCAGAAGCCTAAATCGAAGAAATCGCTCTGGGAACTCTTCTACTACCATGTAGGAATCAAAGCAATTGAACCAATAAATATTCGGATACTGGAGATGTATATCCATAAAGGAAATTTCTTTGACGTATTCGGGATTTTGCTCCTCTTCATTCAAAGGGAGATTATTCGACCGCTTAATAGATTGAATAGATGAGTCAGGTCCCGATTTTGGATTATCTTCACGGTTCGGATTATCTTCACGGTTCGGATTATCTTCACGGTTCGGATTATCTTCACGGTTCGGATTATCTTCACGGTAGAGAAAAAAATCTTTAATTTGATTATTTGACAATTTATTGGGCTCCTTTATTATACCGTAAATGGTGTAAAGCCTCCGCGCCGGTTCTTTTGTCGGCAACAAGCTGCGACGTGAGGAAGGAATGTTAGGATCTGGCTGGAACAGAAGCACGGGGTCCCAGATGAAGCGCGACCCGAAGGGTCGAGTCGTTTCATGGAATCGATTAAAGTGTGTTTCATATTCATTAGATGAGTCGCCGGATATTCCCAATTCTAGAAATTGCTCGCGTAACAACATATTATCCAACTGGTTTTCCATTCTTTCAATAAATTGTTCTTTCAAATGAATCGGATATTTTTCAAAACTAAATAGATATCCGCTTTTCTCACACGATTTACTTTTGTCACCCTTAATCCTATTGAATTCAAAATCTTTTTGGGGTATATAATTATAATTTTGGTAAAGGAGAATTAAATTATACAAATGATTGGGTTCAGATAATACCCTCGCCAACTCAAAAGCCCCGCCTCGCAGGAAACGGAGACGCCAAGCCTTATGGGACCAAGTGATCTCACGCGACAATCCCATCAGACCTGAGTTTATTAGTTTGGGTGACCGTTGCAGTTCGAAGTCGGTTCGACTGCTAAATCCCACCCTTCTCACAAATTTAGAAGAACGGCTTGTAGAGGTTATATCTAAACAAGACTTGGTTTTATCAATAGGAACGGAAAAGGAAAAACTGTTGCTGTGTTGACCTTCGTCTTTATAAATTCCCGAACGTGGAAAATTAGTTGATAGGTTTTCTAGTACACTGCAAGCTAGGTTCAAGTCATTCTCTACGAGTTTGTCAATAACAATGAAATTTTCTTTCTCCCTCATATCCATTTGGAGCGAATCGCGAGCTACTAATCCAGCTAGTATCCCTAGGGTATGCGAAAATAGAGTGAATTCATTAAATGTTGACTTAGTTATTGAAGGTTCCACAAACCAGTTAGACAAATAATAAAATCGCATCTTTAACTCGTTACGACCAATATCTGTGAGATAAGTATTTGTCAAACTCTTCTTCGAAGTAGCTTCCGCTATCTCGTAGGAAAAAATATCCCATCCGGAACCGGATTCTATCCCATTGCTCATATCACTAGCAGTCGAATGTTGTCTATGCAAAGCTAATGCAATTGCGTTGCTACATATAATCTTACTTCTTTTGGAAGTACCTATCAATAACGCCTCGTTAGCGAGAAGGAATAAATCTCGTCTACTATAACCCGTAGTTCCAGACCCAATACCTTCAATAATAGGAAGGGGCGGATTAGCCTCCATTTTGCAACCTTTGATACGTAATAGAATTGATAATTCTTTATGACGTTGATACCCGTTGGATTTTCGAAAATTTATTAATTAGTTTAACCGGTTCGGAGCTATTGGAGCTGGATCTATCCTCGCAGGTACGTGAGTCGTAGCGATAACAACACTGTTGGAATTGCCGCGCCTGTCACCAATACTTTTCAATATTTCGCAAAGTAAGAATTTGGGCTCAGCTTCTAGCTTATGATACGAACGAATAATATTCAATTCATGAATATCTTGAATCCATAGTGTACAAGGATACATCTCTTTTGCCATTTTAAAAACGAGAATTATTCGATGTACGCTTTCTTTCGAGATGAAAGTTCCACGTGGATTATTATAAAAGGCTTCGTTGTATATCATCTTTTTCATTGGTAGTTTCACCACTGGAGAGTAGGAATCAAATGCTAAATCTCTAATAATGGAAGATCGGCCAGTTTCTATGGGTCCTACTAATAAAATCCCTTTAGATGGGAATAATCCCGATTGATATGAGATAGGTATGTCATGACATGGCATATTTAGTAGACTGCCTACTCGTCTCGTTGTTATTGAAAGTAGAATATTTCTCTCGGGTGCGAAAAAAGCCCACTTCTCCGCAGGATCCAACTTACGGATCTTGTGACTCGATAGATCATTTTGCCATACTTGAAGTAAGTTTGCTAAAACATTAGATCTTTCTTGGAGATAAGGTTCGTGAGAAATATTGTTGCCCAATAAATCATAATTGGAATTCAATTTCAACACATACCTATAAAGACTATTCTTCGTCACTAAATGTTCAGTCAGTGGTTCTTTATTATCATCTAGGATATCGGAACTATCTCTATGAAATATCCATGAATCAAGTTCATTTTTCACAAATAAGAAAAATAATAGATTATTTATATAATTCAACAATCTATTCAAAGAATAGATTAGTAGATCTCTCGTTGACATGTAGCTTGTCGAAGGGGAATACATTACCTCTTTCAAATAGGATCGACACGTTGGATCTGTCAAAAATTCAATAGTATTGAAACGTTTCCATAAATGAAAGGAATTGAAACCTGAAACAGCAGACAAAGTGTGTTTGAATAATGCAAGAACGGTGAATACTGAAAGAATAAAGTAATAGAAGATAGACCTATTGGAAAATTGAGATATTGACCATCCTCCCGAATGTAAAAGCTCGGCTTTATCAGGAATTTCTTCGAAAATAAGAAGACTTGTCTCGGATACTATAGTATTGACAGAATCGTTGTCGAATCTCAATCCTAGGCTTTGCATTCTTTGGAGTAAATAGGCTTTCGCGCCATCTACTACATCCTCAGCAATTACTTTATAAATCCTACTAAAGTCGTGGGTTAAGTCATAACTTATTTTAAGTACTATTTCTGGATATGTTTCTCTAATCAGATCGTAGAAGTATCTCCACCAGGTGGGGGTAAAAAACCAAGGTATATAATCTATAAATAAGCTCCATTTTTCACCGATATTGTTTTTCCAAAAGATCCAAGAGATCTTATATCTAGTCAAATCTTTTAATAATTCATTGAAATTAATAAAATGGGATGAACAAGTAGCCTCTTTCCGGATACATTGATCCGCGAAGTCCGTATCTTCGTTCGCAACCTCCCTTACAATCGATTCTGCTAGAGATCTCGATGTTACATCGTCGCATAATGAGAGTCTTAGCGACCAATAAGATGTTTTCATTTCCTCCGGTTCCCAGAAATACCTAATAGACAAATTCTTTTGATAGACCCGATCCAATACCAGATTCTTGGGGCGATATCGGGGTTGTCGATCTGACGATGAATCGGAGTTTGTCGACATCTCCTTCAAAGACACTCTATCGCTACTGCACAAATAGAAAAATGACTCTACCGTTTCACAAGGAGATGAATTCAAACTCGCCAGTAACCTCTTCAGATCCGAAATAGAATAGGAAAGTCCATCTGAATGAGTTACCAATGCTGTCGATTTCTGCAGATTAAACAAAAGAAGTTGGATTGGTGTGAGTATGTGGCCAGCAACTTTCCCTGCTGCTTGTTTCGAGAAATTGGATGACAACGAATCTGACAATTGGGGATGAATAAATGAGATGGTTTTGGATGAGATAGCTTCATCTTTGGAGCCCGCATATAAGTTTTCTAAGACGTCGAGATAACTACTGTTGCATCTCCCAATAAAAAGATTTCTTTTCATTTTCGGAATAAAGGTGCTTCCGGCACAGTTCCGTACAGGTGAGTCGTCTAGAAAGTTTAGTTTATTAACCTGATCATAAATGTATCTCGAAGTATTCCCACCAATATCTCTAGCGGAACCTACCCCACGGTTTAAATCATGCAGAAACAGATTCCAGGATTGCTTCCCTGTAATGGAAAGAGCATTGCTTGAAAATCCTGCTCGGATGGGTTCGATGCGGGGCAACCTGAGAGAAGTAGGATTCACTGCAGGTTCCAGCTCGGTCGAAGAGCCTACCGATTTCTCACTCACTAACAGTTTGGATTCAATAAATAAACTCTTCTCTCTTTCAAGAATGGTTTTGAGCAAAAGCATCTTTTCGTTACTGGAATACTCTAATAAATATAATAAAGAATTATATATCATGAGATCTATCTTGGTGAATTCCTCGATACCGACAGTTAGATCAGTGAACTTATTCAATTTTTCGATGCAATAATCGATGGTATATATCAAAGCTTTCTGGCAAGTAACCTTAGCAACAATCACTTTATAAAGAAAAAAAACATTGAGAAATCGATGAAAATCTTTTTTGTTCTGTTGATTGTTATTACCGAGACTGACACTACTATTACTTAGTAATTTGTTTCTTATTATTGATACACGGCAAATTGATTTATCCAAATCATATTTTAATACTTTCCCGACAGGGGAAAGAGACGAATCCCCGATCGTATTGAGCCAGCTATGCGCGTTTGACTGAACATTTTTACACTCATCAATTTGATTGGTAATATATTCATTCAATAGGCGCTCTACGTTATCTTTCCATTTTAACACCATTTATTCAGTTGCAATTCTTGTTACATCGGCGTACTCCCCGCTCCCCGTCCAGACATCTAATTGATATTTGATTTGGAAGAAATATTGAGTAGATAATGCGCAGAAATAGTCATAGAAAAGAAACATGTATGTTGAGTAGAGAGATATGATTCTATTTCTTCCATACAATCTAACTAAACAATATATTGAATGTATGTGACCTTTTTCTTTCAATTAGTTTAAAAAAGTAGTATTTTCACTTTGATTACTTATTTTTCTTTTTCTAGGTATACCTAAAGGTATTTGAAAATAGTTTGGAATAATCTCATCGAGGTTAAGGCGTCTGCCACCCGCCAGCCCAAGTTTTTTGCCATATATTCCGGTAAGCGGTATGTCACCCTTCGTTTTCAACGGAAACCCTTTCCCAGATTTAACGCTATTACTGACGTCAATAGCTATTGCTCCATTAAAAATCAGATTTGATTTCTCAATTATCGATAGAAATTCGGTGAGTCGATTTATTACTTCATTTTTTATTTGTGAATAAGTGTGTAGGATGGGAAATCCTTCCCCATTTCTGTCACAATCTAATCCGGATATGCAGCCACGAAACGGCGCCATCTTTTCACAAAACGTGAATGAAGACAAGTTGGAAAAGGCTTCTCGCTCAAAATAAAATCCCCATCTATCCCCCCGGTGATCTGCTGAATCTCCGGATTCAAGTGACGCTCTGTCGTGGGAGTTTAATACTGCGGGACCCAATGAGTCGTCTCCCAATTGTGTCGCTTGTAACCGATCCAGATCTCGCTTGTTACGATTTTCCCAAAAGAATAACGAATCAAAATTACTTTGGTTGTTTTTAAAAACCAATAGATCTTTATAGAATTTGAAAAACCCGCTTGAATTTTGTAAACACTTATCCCCACAAAACCTAAGAAATACTGGAATCCCCTCAGTATCATCCTTGTTGGATATATCAAGGAGTGAATCCCTCACTATGCATGCCTTCCATCTACCGAAAACCAGATGAGTCATCGCACCATAACGAACTTGCTTCTCTTTTTTCGTTGAACCTACAGAAATATCTTCGTTCAAACTTAAGTAGTGGGAAAAAAGTACTCCCCTCTTTCCATTCTTTTCAACAGATAAAGATCTTCCGAATCGGGGAAAGCAGTTGCAGGAAAAGTTACCAGAATTTTCTGCCTGCTCCTTGATCACTCCGTCACCCCCATTAATGACTTCCGCTACTATAAAACTCCTTTCGATCGACCTTTTGTCACTCAGACAATGCATAGATATTGGTATTGTTAACAACATCAGCATCTCCAGGTTGATGCCGCTATCTCCTTTTAGTGAATTACGCAGATTGCGTAAAAATAGTGAACTTAGAAATCACAAGTCAGAGAATCTGATAAAAGGTTCATAGTTGGAAGATGGACTAATAAAGAATTCTTTGAGATGTTGGTTTTTCAATGATTTGAAGAAGTGGTCTAATAGACTGACTCCTACTAACTCTGAGATTTCAGATGAAAAATATGGACTTCCCGCTCTTTTTTTTACCATCTTTTTTACCTTTCTTTCTCTTTTCATATTAATTCTACGCGATAGACACTTTCTATTTCCCACATTTATTATACCAATAATCTTGAAAATTTCAAGATGGGATGAAAAAAATATTTCAAACGAAATAGTGATTTCTGTGAAGAGTCGTATCCAAAACTTTAATTAGATCGGGAATTCTCAACTGTTATTGTCGAAGAGACTTACACATATTTCAATCAGCTACCGTAATAAGTCTTCTTTGTTCCAGAGCAGAGCGATAGGATTGAATTACCCAATTGGATGGGCGAACGACGGGGATTGAACCCGCGCGTGATGGATCCACAATCCATTGCCTTGATCCACTTGGCTACGTCCGCCCCCTCTGTTGATTTAGCTGGCCCCCCCTCCCCCTGCTGGACGGGAACGGGATCTATCCGTTAAGAAAGCTAGATAGGTTCTTCAATTGGTACACATACATATTAACTGTATGTGTATAACAAGACAATACAAAATCTTTGAAAATGAGGAATACACTCTCACTGCCTTTTATACAAAGGAATGGGGTGATGGATTGCAAGCATTCCGCAAATCGGAGTAGATTACGAAGTAATCTATTAAATCCCAGAGGGATGTTCCAAATGCTTTTCAAAATTCAAGGTTAGATACTTAGAATCGTAAAATTGTGACAAGCTGTTATCCTCTTTTCCATACGTTCTATTGCACAAAGCACAAACCTTTACTTCATTGGACACCAAATCTCCTCCTCTGAAGGTGAGAGATCTGGTATCCAGTTGTGCTGCATAACCAGACGGATATTATCCGTTTATAGAAGGAGCTTCAACGGAAGCCAAGTCTAGAGGGAAGTTATGAGCGTTACGTTCATGCATGACTTCCATACCTAGGTTAGCACGGTTTATGATATCAGCCCAGGTGTTTATAACGCGACCTTGGCTGTCAACCACGGATTGGTTGAAGTTGAAACCATTCAAGTTGAAAGCCATGGTGCTAATCCCTAAAGCGGTGAACCAGATACCTACCACGGGCCAAGCAGCTAAAAAGAAGTGTAGAGAACGAGAATTGTTGAAGCTAGCATATTGGAAGATCAGACGACCAAAATAGCCGTGAGCAGCTACGATATTGTAGGTTTCTTCTTCTTGACCGAACTTATAACCTGCATTAGCAGACTCATTCTCAGTTGTTTCTCTGATCAAACTAGAAGTTACCAAAGAACCATGCATAGCACTGAATAGAGAGCCGCCGAATACGCCAGCTACACCCAACATGTGGAAGGGATGCATAAGGATATTGTGCTCAGCCTGGAAGACGATCATGAAGTTGAAAGTACCAGAAATGCCTAGAGGCATACCGTCAGAGAAACTTCCTTGACCAATTGGGTAGATCAAGAAAACGGCGGCAGCAGCTGCGACAGGAGCCGAGTATGCAACAGCAATCCAAGGACGCATACCTAAACGGAAGCTTAGTTCCCATTCGCGACCCATGTAGCAAGCTACACCAAGTAGGAAGTGAAGAACGATAAGTTCGTAAGGGCCACCATTGTAAAGCCATTCATCGACAGAAGCTGCTTCCCAGATTGGGTAGAAATGTAACCCAATAGCTGCAGAAGTAGGGATGATAGCACCAGAGATAATGTTGTTACCGTATAACAAAGAACCAGAAACGGGTTCGCGAATACCATCAATATCTACAGGAGGAGCTGCGACAAAAGCAATGATGAATACAGAGGTTGCGGTTAGCAAGGTAGGAATCATCAAGACACCGAACCATCCGATGTAAAGACGGTTTTCGGTGCTGGTGATCCAGTCGCAGAAGCGACCCCATAAGCTTGCGCTTTCGCGTCGTTCTAAAGTTGCGGTCATGATAATTTTTGGTTTCCAAGAAATAATTAGTGATTCCCCAGGCTAGTAAGCCTGTTAACCTGTAATATATCACAGAAACCTATCTGTGTCAACCGAAATTCAATGAGTTCCCAAATTTCTTGAATATGGGGTCTTCTTCTCGATATCTAAAACAATTGTTATCCATCGCTTTACAGCAAGGCTTTCTTTTATTCAAAAAAAAGTAGGTTTTCGCTCTATATTTTTGCTCTATGTAGTATGCGGTGCGCGCATAAATCAAATTCAGTCTCTGAAAAACTGATAATGCGTCAAGCCTTTTTGCGAGATACTTCACAACTCTGGATTGGACCCCCCCCCCCCGCAAAACTATAGGAGTATAAGAATTAACGAGCTAAAAAAGCTAGAAAAGGAGGAGTTGCCAATCCCCACTTGTGGCTTAGACACCCGTTATTCGTCGTTCACGACCCACCCAACCATTTAGTAGTAGTATTCTTTGATTCCCCGAAAGAAAGAAAGGTTGTGCCCCGGTTCCAATCCACAACGGGAAATCTGTGGATTGGAACGAATTTGAAACTAACGAAAATGAGCGAAAGCTTTGTTCGCTTCCGCAACTTTATGAGTCTCCTCTTTCTTCCGTATGGCACTACCGGAATTCCTTGCGGCATCCATTGATTCATCGCTCAATCTTAAAGCCATACTTCGACCTGAGCGTTTTCGACACGCGATTAATGACCACCGGATAGCCGAAGCTTTTCCCTCTGCCGGTACTACTTCAACGGGGACTCGATAAGTTGATCCACCTACACGTTTGGTTTCTGTTACTACATCGGGAGTTACCTTGCGCACTGCCTGTCGCAGAACAGACAGTGGGTTCCTATTTGTCCTTTACCTAATCCGCTTCATAGCCTGGTGGAAAATCTGATAAGCCAGTGATTTTTTGCCATTTTTCAGGATATGATCAACTAGCATATTTACTAATCGATTACGATAAATTGGATCTGATTCGATATTTTTCTTTCTGTTCACTACACTGCTCCGATGTAACGCGAGTTTACAAATATAAATCTGTCAGATTTGAATCAATTATTTTATTTCAATTGTATCTTAAGCTACTATTTTGGCTTTTTCACCCCATATTGTAGGGTGGATCCACCGATTAGTCGGGGATCTCCCTCCAAACTGCACGTGCGACTTTCATCGAATACAGCTTTCCACATGATTGAATAGAAACTATTCAAAAGATTTTGAACCATTTCTTTATTTAAGGTGCAAATCATATTTACCCATGGCACGTTGGGTATCCGTTTTTCCCTATTCCACGGATAGGATAAGTCAAAGTCTTCTAGACATACAAGGAAAAAAATCTTGCAATTCAGTTGTCTTACTAGGAATGTCCGTAGGTTTCTCAATCCAATCAGTGGATGTGCATAAAGCTTTCACCGAATCTCCGTAGTCGTAATCTAAACCTGTTCCAAGAGGGAGAGACGTCCTAACATTTTCCAGGTGAGAGTTCAGGTAAAACTCAATTTGCTGGAATAGAACACCTTAGACACCAAGTTGTTTCATAAAAATAGATAGATAATAAGAAATTTCTATCAATCTCTGTAGTAGCAGGCTTCAGTCCCCTGGCAATGCTGGGTCGGCTACACATTTAACATATCAGAACAACTGATACGGAATCATTGCAATGATACGAGTTATGACAATGTTCTGCAACGCACTAGAACGCCCTTTTTTACGATCCTTAACCCCTACAGCATCTAAAGTTCCTCTAACAATGTGATACCTAACGCCGGGTAGGTCTTTGACCCTTCCGCCTCTTACGAGGACCACCGAATGTTCCTGCAAGTTATGGCCAATGCCTGGTATGTAAGCCGTTACCTCAAACTTGGAGGTTAGTCGAACTCTCGCGACTTTACGTAGGGCAGAGTTGGGTTTTTTTGGTGTAGTCGTGGGATAGTCGACAGCTCTAATGTCACTATACAGAACCGTACGTGAGATTCTCACCTCATACGGCTCCTCGTCATTCAATTACTCCTGGTGGGAAGAAAAGAAGCCGAAAAATTATCCCAATTGTTTTCAACTAATAAACGCAAAAGAGTTTACAAAAGAAAAAAGAAATAATTAAATCCTCTTCAATTCATTTTTAAGACTTCGGCTTTGCGCCCTACTCATTCCCCAGATCCCTCAACCCAGGTAGAAAGATGAAAAATCTATCAAATTGATAGGTAGATCTGTTAACGAGTTCCCAGTTTTCGTGCAAGTACTATGATGCGGATTG